CTCCAACATCGGAAATAAATTAGTTCTTTTGGAAATATTTTTCTGGTTCAGCTATCGGAATGGCTTTCTGTCCCCCGGATAACCTGCATAGAATCACCGGGTCAGAAAGCCGGAGGAGATTCGCAGAGGAGGGAGCCAAAGCCGTAGAGTACGTCGGGGAGGGGCTCGTCCGGGATTCGGAGAAGGGAATAACAAAAGGCTTGTAGAACGTTTTATCGCAGTAATCGCAGATGCTATAACACTGTTACCACGGGGGTGTCGAACATATTTCAGACCGTGGATGTACGGTTACATTATAGCATTGTGTGATGAAAAGGAACCAGCTGAAAAGCAGCGAGCTCCGCCTCAAAAGCGAAGCGAGCCACCTTACTAGATAGGGCTATCTAGTAAGGCGCGCGGGAGTTTTTCAGCTGGCTCTATTACTGGTGCTTCCGTGGGGTCAACCGATTCAAATGCCTACGTTTCTAGCTTTGATGCTCGCACTAATGGGTTTCGGTCTCGATCTGCGGGCGGCTTTATGGTCATGGATTTGAAACTAGATATGGAACTTTCATTGCGACTTCTGGTTCGATAGCTTATTCCTATCCGGGGGCAGGTTCTCCCGAATAAGTTTACCCTGCCGAGGCAGATCTATATCCTGTTTTTTCATATCAATATGCACCCGTTATACCTGATCCAGTAGATCCATCAGTTTGTTAGTCTCCAGTTCAAAATATGGATTCAGGTGACCAAGTTTTCCCGAAACCAGAAGTTTACCGAGCAGCGAAGGGGGAGAAAGTAGCCACGGTTCCAGTTCGACGTTCGACCAGCAGCTGTACCAGTAGAAATTCAAAAGCTTGTTTCAGATCAAAACCCTGATCCCCGGTTCTAGCTTATTTCCCCGCCGCCAGTCTACCAGTTCCGACTTTTTGCACATGCAAAGGTTGAATAAGGGTGACAGTACCTATTCCCATTCCAGAGCCTGTGAAAAAGGCAGTTGGTTGAGATGACTAACAGGGCAAGGGCAGAGCCCACTAAAATATAGGCATATACAAAGGCAGCTTCAGTATAATAAGGAGTACCGCCGGTGGCAGAGCCTATTCCACATGTTCCAGTGCTAGTTAACCAAATAGAACCCATTGAAGCACCATAAACATCCGAGCAAGCATGAAAGACGGAGGCAGAGGCATTTGACCGAGTCTAAGAAGCTTCCCCGCCATCCATCCATCCGTCCGTCTAATTCTAGTTCGAAAAGAAAGGTAGAGCTAGCAGATCGAAGACGGCCTATTGGCAGCGGAATCAATCAATAGTGGAGCCAATTCCAGAGCGAGCATCCCTTCCTGTCCCAGCGAATCCAATTCCAGTCCTATTCATTGGGGATGTAGGTCCAGCGATTCGAGATAGAGACCCAGTTGAGCGGAGCAACGCTTTGCTAAGAACCCAGTCTCATGCGAAGGATAGTCAGTTGGTCTCAGGTAGCTCTGTCTTTATTGCCTTGGACTTTACCTCCGCGACACCCCTAAGGACAAAGGCATATGTTGGGACACCACTTGTAACACGTTGTATTCCACTATACACTATAATTATAGGAACACATACAAATACCAGAACTACATATATAGGAACGCAAGCACTTGTCGAAACACTATTCTTTCTGCAACTCGATTTGCTGGTTTTTCTACTGCTGGCTGGCTCCCAGGCTTTCCTGCTGCCTTTTTCAATGCCTCTCCCACAGCTTTCATCGCTGGTGCCTCCACCTCTGCTAGTGGTTTCACCTACTTATGCCTGGGGCTCAAGCCCTTATGGATAAATAGGTGGTTCTGAATCAAGGGGCTCTGCTGCCCCCGTATAGCGACTCTCTGCTGCTTTTACTTAGCTGTTTGCTCCTGCCTTTGTATCTGCTATGAGTGAATCTACTCCGGCTCTGGGTGAAACAACCACTGCGATTGCCTTTGACCATACCTTTACCTATGCCTATATTCATATCTTCCAGTTGCAGATCCAGAGCGAGTAGTTGCTTCAGTAGAGCCGGTTGATTCCGGCGATTCTGTTGATGAAGCAGTCAATGAAGAAATACATGGTTGAGTCAGTCGAAGAAGCAAAGGCAGGAGCAAAGGTATAGACACCAGTCAATCCAGCAGCAGATTAAGTAGTCGAAGAAGCAGTCGACCGAGCAGTAGATCCTGTCGATTCAGCAGAAGTAGATCTAGAACCAGCTTCCCCACCACTACCTCCACCAGCAGCAGCATAAGGCCTAGTTCCAGATCCTCTAGCTGCAAAGGTAGTAGAGCCTACAGCAGCACTACCTAAAGTTGCAAAGCAAGTAGCAGCAGTGGAAGTCACAGTATAAGTAGCAGAGTAAGCTAGAGACAGAAGCAACGAGAAAGGCAGGAGCAGAGCCAGAAGCTTCCCACCTACTACCATCTTGCTCAGATAGAGAGCCAGTTCTCTTCATCCATTTATATAGGCGCCACCTTGCCTAGCATCTCTTACAGTTCGTATAGCAGCATACCTTCAATTTCGAGATCCAGAGCATCCACTTTCAATTCGGAGAACCATTTCCAGTTCCATTTCGTGAGCCATAGCCCGTAGATAAAGGGAGGCTGTTCCTTGGGGTGGGTTGGGGGAAATCCAGGCAATGTTGAATTGAGAAATCAATGTGCCGGGCCAGCTATGGAACTGAAATGGATTCTTGATCTCGATCTGGGATTGGATTTTGGTCCATTTCATATGCAACCGGGCGTTCTGCTATGGTATGGCGGGATATGCACCTTGATCTGCTACAGGCACCGGATCTGCCCTCTGCTTACTCTTCGGTTGCTTTTGTCTTTGCCCGGGATCTCGAACTCATTCAGCCATTAGCCCCGGCGGTATAGCTCTCTGTACGGAGTGGGCCGGTGTCCGAAAGGATGGTCCCCGGTGATGGGCTGGTATGCCTCGGTCCGTTATCGTTATGGTTCACATAGTCTGGTCTCCGGTGATAGGAGGCGGAGATGCTGGGGCGGGTCAAAGGATTGGGGCCGTACCAATAGTGACTAATTTCTGACGATTGGTTTGCCACGTCATATGATCCATGTCTAGGAATCGACCTCATGTGTTGATCCAGTTTATGTTGACCAAGTGGACCCACTTATTGTTGAACCATTTCAAAATCGAGATACTGTAGTAGCAACAGGTCTAGTCGATCTTATTGTTGACTCAGTTTACTAATAATAAATAAGCTAAGGCCTAGGTAACGGAAGGGTTAAGGCACCATCTGAAAGACAGGCTTTACAAGTGGGTCAAGTGAAAGCCGTCCCTACATACAGAGCCCACCTACATCCACCACGCGCGTTAGGCTCGGATTGAAACATATACTATCGGGTTAATATTGGGGGGGTTAGAATAGGGGATCCCTAAGGCTAAACGGCGAAGGCCAAGAGAAAGCGTAGGTATACAACACTCAACACCTAACGTACAGCGCAATCCAAAGCCAGCAAGAGCTTGGGCAACGTAGAGTTAAGCCGTATCGCCCTATCTAGTAAGTTAGCGCAATTACCACGTTTTTCAGCAGAAATGACGTCCACTAACGCGCTACGGCCGGAACAACCAGCGTAGAAAACTCCAGTGCGCGCTAGCGCACTCCGGCTTTCGAGCCTACGCTTGCTGGGCAACTTAGATTTTCGTGATCTTTCAAGAACCGAGCTTCCGGATGTCCTTCTCGTGTCTTGGATTTGACAAGTATATCGTCGACGTACACCTCCATACAGTCATGCATCATATCGTGAAAGATTGCAGTCATAGCCCTTATGAGTTGTTGCCCCAGTTTGAGACCGAAAGGCATGACTACTACGTAGTATATCCCCCAAGGTGTTGTGAATGACGTCTTCTCCTGATCTTCTTCCGCGAGCTTGATCTGGTTGTAGCCAGAGAAACCATCCATAATGGAGAGCATCTCATGACCTGCAGTGTTGTCAACCAGAAGGTCCATGTGTGGTAAGGGAAAATCCTCAGTAGGGCATGCTTTCTTTGTTCAGGTTTCTGAAATCGATGCAGACCACTAATAATAGCACGGCCATCCTTCTTCATAACCGGCACTATGTTTGCAATCCAATGTGGATAGAGAACAACTCTGATGAACAACGCTTTGTGTAGCTTATCGATCTCTTCTTTGACTTGTAGCGCAACCGACGGATGCAATCTTATCAATTTCTGCTTGACCGGTTTTGCATTTATGGCTCTAGTACTAGACGATGTTCAACGAGGCTCAATCTAGACCGGGCATATCCTCATAACTCCATGCAAAGACATCAACGTACTCTCGGAGGATAGCCAAAATCTGTTCTTTCTCTGTGGGGCTGAGTGTGCCACTGATTAGCACTTTCATTTGTTCTTCTTCTGTGCCGAGATTGAGATCTTCTGTTTTCTCAGCTGCGGCTTGGGTTTGCTCATCAAAACGCTGGAGTACCTTTCTAAATTCAAAGGAGGGGCATCATCCGTTTCTTCCGTAAGTTCATAAACCCCAAGTCCGTCATCGACAGATGGCTCACAGGTGTCTGGAATTTCTTCGAGACAAGCAATGGTAGATGCCAATCGAAAGCCCTCCCTTCCTCCCACAGTACTTATCACAAGACTTTGGTAGAATGTGGGCTAATGCTCGCCGAATATCTTTTCTCATCTCATTTTTTCTTTCTTCGTCTCGCTCACCCCACAATGGTTGCGGCGAGGTCCCTTCCGTTTTTCAGCCTCCGTTTGCAGGCTGCCGGATAAAGACAACTCTGCTATCCCCTTATCAAGCAAGGCCTGATTCTCTTCCAATCCGATCACAGCATCCGGACAGATATTTGTGTGGAACAGAGCCATAGCATCCGGCTGGTCGGGCGGATAATGAGTCGCCAATCCACATTGGATCGATTGCTACTCTAGGAGAATTGAAAAAGGGTGCTGCTTCGATGACAAGTACACAGGGATTACATGACTTTGATAGGTGCCGAGAATAAGGAACCACTTTCTATCAGATTAAGAAACAGCATCCGAGACAGCATTACTCGCAGCAGCTACAGCCGTAGCCTATTCGTTAACTGGATCTCCTACCTCTACTTTTAGGGAAGGTAGTATTGAAGACACCACACTTAAGAACATAGCAGATGACTTCCTTTGAGGAGAAGCCAATTGTCTTTTTAGACTACCCATTCAGCCTTAACGCACCAATGGCTAAGAAGGTACGTACCATAAGGTCTACTTCTTTTGGGAAAGAAAGAAGGACTAAAAGCCAACCCTGCTTTAGGAAAAGATGGAAGAGAAGAGGCTATGGGAACTGGTGAAGAAAGCTCCAAGCCGGTATATAGCTTAGCTCGTCCCATATGTTTTTTAGACAAAACGGGCATTTCCAGAGGTCTTTGAAAACATGTTCTTATTTCTTCGTATGCGCAGATTAAGGCCCGCGTGGAGTAGTTGTATGATCGCACGGCGTCCCTCAAACGGTAGAAGCTTTGTTACTCACCTTTTATGTAAGGGGAGAACTATAGAGGGGAGGAAAGAGGTGGGTATCGATCGAATGCAAAGGAAGCGGAACAAGGGAAACTCCATATCTTTCTATCTCTCCATCCGTTCCTTCCGAAAGGGAGGCAATTTCGTGCTTGAAATAAAGGTCTTGCATCGAGTGTCAATCAAGTGCATCTCGGGGTTCGGGTTCGAGTCCCGATCGTGGCTGTAGAGAGCAGGAATGCGACGGAAGGAGCGAGAGCGGAATCAATCTCTCGTCGAGCAACTGAAAAAGGCAGTGCATAGAAGGAAGGAAGCAAGGCAGAAAGGGCATGTTCAACTTCAAAGACCAGTGTCGCATCAATCAAGGGCTTGTCCGTCATAAGCACTTTTTCTATACTGGCATTTGCTCCAACCTAAGCAAGACGCATTTTTGAGGACCTTTTGAAATGTTTTTTTCCTCACAAAGAGTGACCCCATCCAATAGAGCTCGGACTTCCGCAATGACGTTGGTAGTGAACCCGTAAAAACGAGAGCTTGCGCTGACTAGATTGCCTTTGTGATCTCTGATGATGCATCCTCCTCAGGCTCCACCATCGCCCGAGCCACAAGAAGTTCCTCCGCTAAGACCAGGATTTCCTCTCGACGCCCCATCAACGTGAAGTTTGAACTCACCAGCCCGCTTTTGAATCCATTTTGTGAGACTAAAAAGAACGAACACAGATAGGATCAATATTAAGCAACTTTAGGGATAAGGAATCCATGTATGAACCCGGGGAGTTTACATCTAATAGAAAAGTGAAGTCTCTCAGCCAATTCACCACTTTCTTTTTGATATGCTCAGAACTAGAGAAAGAATCTTCAAACCTTCTTTTGTTTTTCTCGAGCCAAATTTGCCACGATACTACGATAGGAAGAAAGGCGATGTAAGCATGGATTTTAGTCTTTTTCCTCCCGGATCTGAACCCCCCCCATCAATCAATACATACAGTCCGACTCTATTCTGGTCCAGTTGGTTAGTCTCTCGCTCGTTGTTAGACGCTATTGCTTGCTTGCGCTTACAGTAGATCAAACAAGAAACTAGGTGGAGTTGGGTGAGGTCAGATGGACCTGAACCTGCTCAAAAGACTCTCTCTTTTCTTCTTCATTCTCAACAGGAAAGCATCAACAAAACTGCTCTTCATAGATCGAGCCTTTCTCGGGATATGCGTGGCATGAGCGGTTCTATTTGTTTCCCTACCCCCACTACTGCCCTAAATCCAATCCAGCTTTGCTGGTACTTTTCTAATCTTCCATCGCACTCTGAAATCCGGCAACTACCCGGTTTGGCATTGGGCGAGAAAGGGGCCCTTAGTTAGCGTATTATTGACGCTTAGGGGACGGTCACCACGCCTCGCTTTTGGCTTCTGAGCACCTTTTGTGTTCACGGCCCGTTGTAACGAGCTAAATTCTGGTCGGTATCCTGAGTGGGACTTGTAATATTTGTCTTTCGCCTCCTTCAGATCGTGTCTATTTGGCAGGGGGACAAACCATAGTCACCTTTTCCCTCAACATCGATGAATCGGCTCGTTCGCACCCTACCACCCAAGAGGCCTCAAATTGCGTGTGTCAGACTAGACGTTTTTTGTTTCTAATGGTAAGCGGCTCTAAAGTTGTAGCTTCTCGCTACTCGTACGTTCGTTCATTCCTTTACATGTTTCCATCTGCCCCCAAAAAGGACCTGAACAACCGGTAACACATCTTATAAAGTCCACCAAAGTGAGAGGCCAGTGCATCTCTTCGAAAGTTACAGTTTTATTCTTGTTTCTGTGAGTCCCTTTCGAATACTCTCGATGTTTGTTCGCAGCCTGGTATCCCTTCCTGAGCAGGCCCTCTCACCCCAATAGTCGGATTCGAATTGCACATCTACCCCCCGCTGGAAGATGATTTCTCTTTTTTTTATGATTGAAGTGCAACTTTCAGTTGATCGGGTTGATCAACCGGTACACGCTGAACATCCACTTTATTATTACTATTTTTTATGTACTTAAATGTCACTCTTTTGTTTTGTGACTCGGCCCTCGCCCACTAGGCTTGATTGAGTGAGTAGGCGACTTTCACTTCTTCTGTTCTTATATACGTCATTTCTTTTGTCGATTCTTTTCTTGTTTTAGTGTAGACTGGACATTTCATTATATATTGATTGAAGAGATGATCGATGTGAGACTTTTGAGGGCTGGTTCGGGTTTGACCGAAACAAAGGAAATGGGAAAAGAGACCTCCGCGTAAGCGCCCTTGCCTGTAATTCACGTAACAAGTAGAAGAATGACAAAGGACAGGATTCAATCAGCCACCGTTTACCGATGACTACTTAGGGCGCTCTGGTTGGGCGTCCTTAGGCGCGCTGGTTAGGCGCACCGTCGCCCTCAAAAGGGTGGGGCTGGCTGCCTGGTGCGTCTTCCCCATACCGATGGGTCCTGTTCCCTTTGACCGACCCAGCCAAAAAACGTCAGCGTACTCACGCTTTGGCGCGTGCCTCTGCTTGCTGCATCCTCCTGCCGCTCTTTCTCCTCCCCATCTGGCTCTTCTGAGGTCTCGGTGTTAGGGTCCTCATCCTCTCCAGTGGTTTGGGCCTCGGCTTTCCTGAAAGAGTTATACAACGGCGGAGGCGGCGGTCCTAGCAATTCTAAATCTTCCGTTAAATAATCAAATACAAAACATATTCCTCCCCATTTCTGGAGATGCTGAATCAGTTGAAAAGGAACCAGAGGGTTGGTTGTCCCGCTCATTGCTGGAGCTAGAATCATCATTAACCAAGCTTATTTGGTTCAACTTCTCCCCACATCCATATCAGACATGTCATTTGCTGAAAAAAGACCAAGACCGCCGTTCCTCTCGCTCAGCTCTTGACGAGTAAGGACGGGCCTGTCTAGCCTTTCGACAACTAGTGAGTGAACCCCAATGCATAATTCTTCTCTTCGACTCGCCTTGCTACACACATAGCATCCCGTTCTACGACTGAGAACCACTTCGTTATGCACGATTCCACCAAATCCTCCTTTTCGATGCTAGCTGGAATGATTGATCTGGTGCCTCCAACTCTTTTCCGCTATTGAACAACCCCATCTTTCGCCATGGGTGGGAGGCGTTCACTGATCCGAAACCGCTTCTCTTACCACTTAGAAGTAGGGTATTCTTGACTGGCTGACTGATTGCACGGTTTTGGGAACGCTAACTTCACGGAATCCCGGCTTTTTATGCCGTTTTCCGATCGACTACTATCAGCTGATGGAACGAGAAGAAGCCATGCCCTACCAATGAATAGATTCTCTTTGTTGCGAGTCGAGAACAGGAATTCGATTGGCGGGTGTCTAGCCAGAATGGATGGTGGGATCACTGATGGAGGTAGGGATGGATAGTCGAGCAGAAAAGAATCTCGAACGTAAGAAGAAATGTCGAGTAGTCCACCACCCGCAGCCTCGGCAAGAAAGGTTGGTTCAGCGAGTGGAGGAATAGGCCGGCTTGGAACAGAAATAGAAGGAAGGGTTTTCTCGGTCGAGGAATGAAAATGGCCAGGTAGAAGGAATAGAATAAATTCATTCCCCCTCCCCTAATCCGTTCAATCGTCAGGTTGGTCGTTCGATCGATTGCCATCCCTCTCCAATATCAGGCTAGGGCTTATAGTCGACGTCGAGTGGCTCCCGCTCCTCCCCAATCGAAACATTTTTTGTTAGGGTTGAAGGGACCTGTCCAGTCGAGAAGGAACAGAGATTGCGTGAATCATTCAATTGGTTGGGTCTGAGCCCTCCCTCCCTCACCAGTCCAACAGGCACAAAGAATCTTTGTTCGTTCGTATCCTTTTTCGGGTAGATTCATCCCAAAACTTCGTCTAGCTAGCAGCAAACAAGAACCGCTGAAATCGATTCACCAGCGAATTGACTCAACCACAGGATATAGGTTGTGCAGATCTCCCCATGAAACCTCTCTTCCTTTCCTTCCTCTTCAAAGGAAGTAAGTGCTATGCCAGCATATCCGGCCAAGGTTCACTCATGTACACCTACAGCTGGATCTGCCATAAGGGCTTCGTTTGTGCCTATGAAAAATGAGATCTTGATCTTTCGCTCCGCTCAGAAATCCATCATGAAGCGGTGATTGCTACAACAATATCTATATGGAACGGATCCGCCCGGGCGAGACAAGGACGGACTGCCTAGCCCATATAAATACTGTGACTATACTTTCTTTTGGTATATTCGGTCTGGACGCGGGAATTTCCGGTAGCATTTCACCCATTGATTGATGTTTAGCTATGGATAACAGCCAGCCCCTCCCCCTTCTGCTGCTCCCGCGATTCCCAACCACCGAACGAGCTTACCCAACTCCCAAGCTTCACACTCTAACATCTTTTACCCATGATCCCGCAACTCTTCTCCCATTACGATTGTTCGCCGTTAGGTGATGTGTAAACCCGAAACGGGTTTCCACCCATAGATAGATCAACGACTAGAGAGAGCGCCGCGCCATATGTATCCAGGGAATGCCGGCCCTCGGAGAGACATGGCCCTCGACCTGGCGACGGGGTTCGGTTCGCCTCCCGGCCAAATGGTTCTCTTCCCCTCCTACCCAATATGAGGAGGAGTGCGGGTTCGATCCCCGCTTGGCCATCCAACCCTAACCCACGGACTGCCCTCCTATCCCGGCTAAAGAGAGTAGCTTCATTCCCGGTATAGTAGCATTCGACCATAAATGCTACTCCACCATCATGATAAAGATGAAGGATTTAGAAGCAGAAACACCAATATGAGGAATTAGGGAGGGGAAGGAATGAACAATCGGATGAAGGAAGGCCCAACCCCCGCAGCAAAGAAGAGGAAGGGGACGATCAACTCGGATGAAGGCTAAGGATGTATAGATTCTATTTACCGTTTCTCCCTTATGAGGCCTTGTTTGTCCCATCCCTGGATGAAACCGATTGAAGGATCGAATGCCGAGGAAGGGAGATTCACCGACCGAATAGGTTTTTCTTCTGTTGATGTTTTTCATGCCCAACCCCGCCCTTCGTCATGCAATTGACGGCTGGTTTTACGTACGCCCGGTTGACCGAGATTCCCCGTGAGCCATTATCTGTTACTACAGCCATCCGGGCGGAACCGTAGAGCACATCACATGCTGATTCCGAGTACGAAGATTGGTTGCCTAGCCCTGCCTCCTTCCAAATCATTTAACACTAGTGATTGCTTCCCACGGCTTCCAGGCATTCCGAGCCCCATCTTCCACCAGGTGACCCGAATGCTATTTATCTAGTCCGGGTGGTACCGTACTTGGTATTCGGTTGATGCCTCAGAATACGGAGGTGCCTCCGCCATTATTAAGATCGGTGAGTACGAGAAAGCTTTTAGGCGTAGACGACTGAGCGGGGACACCCTGTCCGTCTGCACGAGTATGCGATTAGTGCGGGATTCGGTACGGATCACCGGACACTAATGATAGATGTTTTCCCCAATCATTGGCTTAGATCCGGTTGCCCGAGACACCTCTATCTCGCTCGGGTGGGAGCCACGATCCGACGCACTAGCGACATCAGTATTAGCCCTGGTAGTAGTAGTAGATCCATCTATTGAAGAAACGCCTAGAGCAGCACCTAAGTAAGAAAGACTAGAGAGGAAGGACCAGGTCCACGCACGCCTTCTCGAGGGCTACTATACTACCACAGCAGGCAAAGCCAGCATGAGCCGGACATAACGCTATGATAAGCCGAGCTGTTCAAGCTTCTCGTTCTCGAAAGCCAAGCCATCGACGACCTTGATGCTGCAGCAGCTGTGCTGTCGATCCCGATCTCGATCCAGTCGTCGATGAAGCAGCAGAGCCAGTTGCATCGTAAGTCAGAGCATCAATATCTTTTTCCTGTACCAGTTTTTTTCGTCGATCATGCGTTGATCCGGACCACCACCACCGAGGGCCTAACATGAAGCAGATCTAGTTCCAGGCAAAGGCAGATCCAAAGAATCGTTTTAGATACGCTAGTCGCAGATTGAGACCGGATCTAGTTGTTTCATATCTAGTTCCACCTCCTTAGCTCCCAAGGGTGGGCTCACTCACCAAGAGGGGGAAGGGGGGCTACGCACATCGGGGAGGTAGGAATAATCGGAGGGCACCGCGTGGACCAATCACTCACTCGTCATTATTGGGGGAAAAGACCCTTTCATTTATTGATCGATGATACATTCTATTTATGTTAGGGGGTAGTAAGCGACTGTTTGGAAGAGGAAGCAGTATCAACTAGGGGCAAGCGCGAACTCAACCCCGGTCGAGCGCCTGGTCGAGCTCACCCGTCGACTCTTTCTTCATTCGTGTAGAAAAGACCGGGTTTCCGCTCCGATTGATCTATGCCTGCTCTGAGCTCGGGTCGACTTACCCACGGATCGATAGTAGGGGTAGCCTCTCAGTTCTCAGGTCATGGACCTTACGAGTTGATGACCACTGCCCGGATTCCCGCGGGGGCAGCACTTGGACATGACGCTTAGCCGGTCTTTCCGGGTGATCAGCCACATCGGGATTGAGATAATGAAGGTTACCCTTGAAAACTTGGGAAATGAGAATGATTTTTGTGCTGGCCGGACCAATAGATAAAGGGAGAAAGAATTTGGACGTTCATCTTCGTCTGTTCTTCCAATCCAGTCATTCGTAGAGACGAGAAAAGGAAATGCGAATGAATTTGTTTTATTTTTCAAATCCGAATGAATTGGGGAAGCAATGGATGGGAGTCAGGATAGAAATAGGGATGGGAGCTCAAAAGGACTTATGTTGGGGTAGGGTAAATTCAAATTCGATGTGCCGTAATTAGAAACTAATGAGGGGGAATTCAGAACTGAAAGAGAGAGAGAATTCTGGTTCACTGAATGAAAATAGTTCGGGCCTTTCAAACAAATTCTTTCGTTATTCGGGGTCAATTTGGATTCGAAAAACAGTCCAAATTCAAATTCAATTAAATTCAATTCCTTAACCTTGCTTTTTTGATTTCAATGAAATGCTCATTCTTGGATAATAGGGATTTGTCGATTCTTTACCCGAATTCATTCGTTTGTTGTTTCGGAGAAAGGGAAATGCGAATGAGGAGATAGCCACTTCGATCCTCGATCCTTTCTCACCCAGCGAAGAAAACTACAGGGCGCTAACGCGCTTTTACTAAGAAAGTGCAAATCGGGAAAAGGCTTGACCCAGTAAGAAAACGGCTGCGCTAACGCGCCCCCTTTTAGTAAGTTCTGGCGCGCTAGCGCGCCCCTATGTGAGTAAGGCGTTGCTTGTTCGCTAACGTGCCTTACTAATAAAGGGAAAACTCCAGCCTTGACTATGTTAGCTTGACTAATAGAAGCGCTAACGCCCCGTAGTTTAAAGTGAAAATAAGACAGGGAAAACGAACAAGCAACGGATGAGCGCAATCGTCGGGGAAAAATGATGAGCTTGTAACACTCTCCCCCACCCATGGCGCAGACGTCCTCGTCGCGTTCTCCTCGTGGAACTTGGCGATCTGATCCTCGAACTGCCAAAGTGTGTCGGCACGCTCCCAACTTGCCTCGCTCTCTGGCAACCCTCTCCATTTCACCAAGTACTCGGTGTAAGGCTGGACTCCACGCCTGCTTATCCGCCTGTCAGCTACTATGTAGTCAACCTCCAACTCAAAGGAAGTTGTCATGGTCATTGGTGCTCGTTTGCTGACGTTCCGAGATGGGTCTTCCATGTCAGCATGATAAGGCTTAAGGCAGCTTGCATGGAAGACTGGGTTCATCTTCAGCTTGGGAGGCTGCTTAAGTCGGTATGAGACCTTGCCCACCTTCTTTTGTATAGGGAAGGGACCCTCGTACCGTCGAACCAACCCCTTGTGCACCTTCCTAAACACTTGAAACTGTTGGGGTTGTAGCTTTACCATCACAAGATCCCCTTCCTTGTACTCGATAGGCCGCCGCTTCGTGCCCGCCCATTTCTTCATTCTCTTGGCAGTCTTATCAAGGTATGCCTTGGCAATGTCGGTTTGCTCTTGCCAATCCTTAGCAAACCGATAAGCAGCTGGACTTTTCCCCCGGTACCCAGTAGCAACCGTGTGAGGTGTAAGCGGTTGTTGGCCCGTTGCCAACTCAAATGGACTATGGCCCGATGACTCGCTCTTCTGTAGGTTGTAGCAAAATTGGGCCACATCCAAGAGCCTCACCCAATCCTTCTGATTAGCACTTACAAAGTGCCTCAAGTACTCCCCCAAGAGTGCATTGATACGCTCCGTCTGGCCGTCCGTCTGTGGGTGAAAGCTTGTGGAGAAGTGTAACTCCGATCCAAGAAGCTTTCACACCTCAGTCCAAAACCTCCCGGTGAACCGCGGGTCTCGATCACTCACGATCGTCTCGGGCACACCCCAATACTTCACCACGTTCTTCACGAAGAACCCGGCTGCTTGCTCCGCTGTGCAGTCGGTAGGAGCGGCAATGAACGTGGCGTACTTAGAAAATCTATCGACCACCACCGGACCCCAATCCATCTACCTTGGGCAAAGCTGAGATTCAGTCCATGGATATACTTGCCCATGGTCTCTCCGGCACGGGTAGTGGCGCTTTTAGGCCCTCCCTGCTTCTTATGCTCCACCTTGTCTTGTTGGCACACAAGACAAGTGCGAACGTAATCATCCACATCATCCACCATCTGCGGCCAGTATTACCTCGTCTCCAACAATGCTAGTGTGCGTCGTTGGCCTGGATGAGCCTTCCGTCAAACCATTCAATCGTCAGGTCTCATGGCACTCCCGTAGCAACTCCCTTCGAAGATTGTCCCACTTAGGAACAAAGAGTCGATCTCCCTTGGTGAAGAGTAGCCCATCCTTCACCCAAAATCTCCGAGTCTTCCCTTCTGGAGCTGCTACCATAAGGCTTTTTGCCAAGGGGTCCTTGTCCAACCCTTCTCGAATGCGATCAGGAAGGGTTCCCTTTAGCTGGCTCACTGAAGCCACTTCCTCCCTTTGAACAACCTGACGCGCGTAGGCCCCCCGTCAAGGGGGCCATAGTCATCGTTCCGTGTAGTCAAATCCGTGTAGTCAGGGCTAGACGCGCCTTCCGACTCAAAGCATCCGCGACTTGATTCGTACGGCCTGGCTTGTACTCCAACACCATGTCGAACTCTGCTAGGCTATCTGCGACCACCTGGCCTGCTTGGGGCTACTTTTATAATTCCGTGACTACAGGCTTTGGAAGTAGCTTGTGGCCACGTTGTCCGTCCTGACCACGAACCTCGACCCCAATGGGTAGTGCCTCCATGTCCGTAGGCAATGCACCACCGCTGTCATCTCCTTCTCTTGCACCGTATACCGTCGCTCGGTCTCATTGAGCTTACGGCTCTCGTAGGCAATGGGATGACCCTCCTGCATGAGTACCCCGCCAATCGCGAAGTCTGATGCATCAGTGTGGACCTCGAACGGCTTAGTGTAGTCAGGCAAGCGTAAGACTGGCTCCTCGGTCACCGCTTGCTTGAGATCATCGAACGCCTCCTGGCACTTGCTCGTCCAGTGCCATGCTCGGTCCTTCTTAAGAAGATCGGTGAGTGGAGCAGCCCTCCCTGAGTATCCCTGGATGAAGCGCCGGTAGTCGTTGACCAACCCCAAGAATGATCTCAACTCTGTCACCTTGGTAGGCAGCTGTAGCTCCTTGATGGCCTTCACCTTGTTACCATCCATCCAAATCTTTCCACCCCCAATCCAATGCCCAAGGAATGAGACTTCTTGTAGGGCAAAGGAAGACTTCTCCTTCTTGACATAGAGGGCTAAACGCGCCTTAACACCTTGAACACGGTTCGTAGGTGTTCCACATGCTCCTCCAATGTCTTGCTATAGATGACGATGTCGTCCAGGTATACCACCACGAACCGATCCAAGTATGGGTGGAATAGTTTGTTCATTAGGGTGCAAAAGGTGGCTGGAGCATTAGTGAGACCGAAAGGCATGACTAAGAACTCGAATGCTCCATACCGTGTGACGCACGTAGTCTTTGGTTCATCACCCTCGGCGATGCGCACCTGGTAGTACCCCGACCTTAGATCCAACTTGGTGAAGAAGCGTGCATCTCCCAACTGATCGAATGGGTCTTCTACGCGCGGAATCGGGTACTTATTCTTGATGGTCACCTTGTTTAGTGCTCGGTAGTCGATGCATAGACGTAGGCTCCCGCTTCTTCTGGAACAACACTGGGGCTCCATAAGGTGCTTTGGATGGCTGGATGTACCCGGCGTCCAATAACTCCTTGAGTTGTCTCCTCAACTCCTCTAACTCAGGGGGTGCCATCCTGTATGGTGCTAGTGCAGGGGGCTTGGCACCAGGCTCCAACTCGATTTGATGGTCCACCTCTCGCCTAGGTGGTAACCGCTTGGGCAAAAAGCGCATCACATCCTTGAACTCCTCAAGGACTTGTTCGATCTCCTTAGGTGGGGATGTACCAACATCCTCCTCATCCTCCACTAGTGTCGCCACAAAGGTGGTTTCTCCCTTCTTTCAACCTAGGGTAAGCTGTAAGGCTGAATTGGTCTTCACCTTCGTCTCCTTCCCCTTGTCTGACTGAGTAACGGGAACCATGCATGGGGCCCTCTCGTCCACTATGCTTACCATCCCAAGGTAAGGCATGGGAATGGCCTTAGAGCTCCTAAAGAAGTCCATGCCCAGGATGACTTTGAAATCATCCATTGGTACTATCGTGAGATTGATGTTACCCGACCAATCTCCTACCTTCAGCTCCACTGCCTTTGCAACACCATGCACCGGCTTGGCTTCGGAGTTGACGGCCTTCACGCGGCTTGAGTCCTTCTCCAGCCGTAAGCCTAGCCGCCGTGCTTCATCATCCGAGATTCAGTTGTGTGTAGCTCCCGTATCAACCATCGCCTTAGTCAGCTTCCCGTTTAGATGTACATCCAAGTACATCAACTCCTTTGCTGGCTTGGGTGCAGGCTGGGCCTCTGATGCCTGCCTCCTTAGAGTGTTGAGAAGCCTAAGAGCTCCCAGCAAGCTACGGAGCAAACGTAGGCGCTAACCTGACGGAACGGAATTAGACTGGAGTAGGCCCTTTAGGGACGGATTTGACGGAACCACATGAGACCTAAGTAGGCCCCCCTGACTACACTACATGTGACGGTCCTTAAGTCTCATGTAGTGTAGTCAGGGCCTATCACTACAAGCCGGAATTAGAAAGAAGGCACGGTCCCACATGAGACCTGAGTGCTTCGGCCCCCCCGGTACTTAGGTTTCGTTCCGTTCCGTCAGCCTACGTTTGCTCCGAATATGGCTGGAGAATGCACCTCAAAAAACGAAGCTGTCTATGAGATTCCCCCACCGAAGAATAGAGAGTCGTCTGCGAATAAGGGATGAGAAACCGATATGTTACTGCCACCCACTACAAAACCTTCCACCATACCAAATTCCTCGGCTCTAACAATCATTCTTCCCAAAGCTTCAACTACTATGTTGAATAGAAGCGGGAAGGGATCTCCTTGTCTCAACCCCTTGGATGCTCTAAAATAACCCGCTGGAGAACCGTTCAGCAAGATAGAAAAGGAGGCAGATGAAATGCAAACACGAATCCATCTCCGCCACTTTGCCCCGAACCCCATCCTTTCCAAAATGTAATCCAGAAAATCCCAACAAAAATGGTCGTAGGCTTTCTCCATGTCGATTTTGCCCCGGCAGCCCCGATCTGAATCTGGAATCAATGCATGAATTTGCTATCAACACGCCATCCACCATTTGCCTACCAGATACAAAAGCTCCCTGAAACTGAGAAATGAGAGACCCCAATACCCCTCTGAGTCTTGGCAGAATCTTCGCTATAATTTTGTACACGCTGCCAAGCTAGTAGTTACGGTCCGGTAAAAGCACACTAAAGTGGCCCCCTTAACGGGGGGCCGAAGCAAAAACTCCACTAGCGCCCCTTAAAATAAGGGAAGTGGACTTAAGAAGTGTGTTGCTTAGGGATTATAGGTTCCGAATTTAATATTCAATTCCGTTCCGTCAAGGGCAGGGGGGCAAGTCAGCTTCTAGAATGTATACTTGAACACCCCCGCCCTTTTATAAGAGGGCTTGACTACTTCTTACTTACTTAGATTCTCATTCCGGCTTGTAGTGATAGGGCACTTTGAAATCCGTGACTTAGATAGAGTGTAGTGTAGTCAATCTTTCTAGTGTAGTGTAGTGTAGTCAAGGAATCTTGACTCATTCCGGACCGTGCCTATTGCAAAGTGTGCTACTTAAGCTTAGGGATTATAGGTGTAGTGTAGTCAGGGCTGACTAACGTCAGCTTCCTATAGGTGTAGTTCCGTTTGCTCCTCCGTTTGCTGGTGTAGGACCGTGACTATTTTAGTATTCAACTTGCATGTGTTAAGCATATCAGCTTTCCTTATCTACGTAGGCATCGGATTTAGGAATGATAGTTGCATACTCCTTCAAGCCGTGCGTGGAGTGGAGTGAAGGGGCTGGCTATTTAGCGGAACGGAACGCTTGGTTGTTAGCGGTCCTATTCCTCGCTGTCCGATTCCGGCTTAGCCCTCTTCGGATTTCTAGCTTAAGATCCCTTTTTTCTAGCTGTCCGGTGTTAGCGGTCCCTCTGCTTTCCGATTCCGGCTTAGCCTTCCTCGGATGTTTAAGATGGTCAACTAACTCCTTCAAGCCGTGCGTGGAGTGAAGTGCAGGGGCTATTTAGCGAACGCAACGCCCTAAAGGAGTTATAGCTAAGGAGTTAGTTGTTAGCCGGCTTAGCGCTCCGCTTGTTGTTTTGGTTACTAACTCTCCTCCTCTATGAGTGGGAGAGCGTTTCTAAGGGCATTTTTCACCGAAGGCTAGTTGTTGAAATGCCTTTTTAGTTAGGATATCTGCCATCTTGAGTGAAAAAGATGTGATAAAAAAGCCTTTGTAGTGGCTTGTAGCTCTTTTCAAAGCTAGTAGCTATCGGTCTTCTGAGCGAGGAAGCTAAGCTCTTGGGGCTACATTGCCAGTAGTGGGCCTGCATGTGGTTTCTCCTTACCAGCTTGTTTGCCGGCTGTTGCTTGTGCCAAAGGTGGGCATAGCCTGCCCGCTCTTTGTATCTCTTTGACTGTGCTAATTGCATGCTTTTATATGCGATATCGGTTTCGCCTTTATCGGTTTAGTAACTAGCTCCTTTCTAGCGGCTCTATGTGGAGGAAGAAGTTCTCGCTCTTTGTGCAAGAAGTCGCTTTTAAGCGTACCGTGACGGAACGGAATTAGAAAATGGTCTTGTTCTTTATGCTTTCTCGCTTTAACGTGCGGTAGATCTGCTTTCATAGTGCATAGCCCCCCCTCCGGGCGAGGGCTTCCTACCAGCTCTGATTCACCTCCGGGTATAGTAGAGCGTTAACGCGTTTCGTGCGTTAGAGCGCGTTTAAAGCGCTTTTCAGCACGTTTCTCAGTGCGCTTGTTCGCTTTTCGCTGTTGAGTGAGGCTCGTGCTTCCCTTTACAGAAGCACTCGGCTCACTACACAGGATACTCACCGAAGGGATAGTTCCTGCTTCACTCAAACAAGCTAGGAAGGAATGGGATAAGGACCTACCTTTGCTTTCAAGAGCTAATCCCTCTAGTAATGTGAGCCAGCTTCCCTTGTTTTATAATTCCGGACCGTGACTATTAAAATGAATGTTAATTCATTCTAGCTTGACCTTTAGATTTGAGATTATCTGAAAAACAGCTTGCTTCATTTTCCCACTAGGGGAAAAGGGCCAAGCGGCAATTGAAGTGAGTGAGGTAATGCCCAATTCACAAGCAAAAGGGAGGGCTCGGTCAGGCAAGCAAGGTTGATGGTAGTAGAGAAAGACAAGGACCCAGAAAAGAAGGATTAATTCCTCAAGCTATGACAGACATGTTGAAGCTATAGCCTGAAATGAAATGGGGGGCATGGGGTTAGTTAGGTTCTTGGTTCAAACAACAGAAGTGTGCTCCTTCCTAGTTTGCCAGCCAAAGGCATTTTCGCATGCCAGAAAGCAAATGACATGAGTTGTTTACTCCATCCTTTTCTCCAAAATAAGTTCAATATTCTATTGCCTCGCCTTTAGGCAGAGTCTAAGATATGAAATCCAGGTGGGCAGGGGAATTCAAAGGTTCATAGCCATAAAGAAACAGCTCCTCTTCAGTCCGTTGCTTTCTCGTCGTGCAAACAGGATTAGAAACAGCAGGTTGAAAAACCTGTTTAGCGATGATAAGCATTGATTCGCTTTCGTTCGTGCCAAGGAGGAGAGACAAGTCGTAGCTCAGCAGAGATGAATGAAGGAAGTTGGCTCAGTAGTTCCCAAGGGATCAACATAAATAGGGAGACCCGTAACCATAATAAAGGGAACTACGAATGAACTGCAATGATGAGGCAAACACCGATTAGTGTTCTTGCGAAGGAAGTGAGCAAATGAGAACGGTGAATGAAGAACTGGCAAGTGTCCAACCCCTAGTAATCCTTTCTGGCTTCCAAAATGTTCGTTAGGTCAATCCCAATTCAAGGTTGTTGGGGAGATCTCGACTTTAATTAATTCACTGGATGGCCAACTGACTACTCGCATGTATGCATGGAAAACAGAGACATTTAGATCTCCCTCCGGCTCTCTCCTCGCAAGGCCGAAGGTCTAACCGTACACCTAATTATCAAATGCTGATTTTACCTGATCTAATTACCCCTCATTTGGCCAGGGCCATATACTCCTTGTGATCCTGTGCCTAACTAACCTGTTGTTCGCAAGCATCGATTTATGTATCCCAATCCTACTGAAATTGAAAGAAACAAATCCCATTTTGTCCATGGGTGTCAAAGAGTCACCCGATCATCCATAAGGAAACAGCAGAGGTAAGGCGTTAGGGAGCTAATTCTTCTCGTTAGTGAAGTTGAATAGATTAACGCCTGCCCAGGCTTACTAGAACCACCCACCCCGGGAATATTAAGCATGAAAAAAGCACTCAATGTTGAATTGAGAAATCAACTAAACACTTATGGGAGGGAGTTATAATGGTTTAGAGATTTTAGGAGCAAGATTGAACCTTTAGAAAGCCGGGTCGTCTCTTTAATACGTATTAACAACTGAACTTAATGGAGGCTTCTATTTTAAGGATCCGCCGATATATCTATCGAATTTTTTAGAAATGTAAAAAATACTAAACATTCCAATCAGCAAGTAAAAAGAGGATATGGGTTAGGCAGGCATCAATATTGAATATCCTTTTTAGCTTTCTATTCTACCAAGTCTTCCAATTAGCTTTCTCTTCCAATTCCGACCAATTAGTAAACTAACTATTAGCGGCGGGCAGCAACTTACTTCTTACTCGATAAATTTCACCAAGGAAGGTTAGGTTCATTCATTCAATGGGGGCAGGGCAGGCTCATTCATCCCTAGGGGTTCATTCAACGGCTCAATCAAATCTAGAGTCGTCTAGAATAGAGAGCCGTCTATTCTATAGCTATGGCGTACCCGATTCGTATACCTCCGTATCCGGATCCTCTGAGATCGGGTGCTTCCCTTTCCAATGGCGTTCTGATGAATGGAATGAATGTACGTCACGTAAAAACAACTAGATGCGGCTAATTCCGGTCATGATCTATAGGCGGCTCATTCAGGTTGTGATCTAGAGAAATCTATAGACGAAGTGATCTATCTATAGGTTCTACCTAATCTCTCTCCCTTTACTTGTTAATCCGTATATAATATGAATTTAATTTAATTTCGAAAGAATTGATAAACAAATTCAAGAGGGAGTAAGAAGTTGTTAAGGAAAAAGAGTAGCTTTCCTAGAATGATTGATGAAGGCAAGCTTGATTGGAAGGATGGAAGGTATCCACATGAAAGGATGGTGGGCCCAATAGATAGCCCCAGGTTTGTTCCCATAGGGAGGGTTAAAGCTTGAATGAAGGTTGGAGGGGTTTATCTTATGTTGAATAAGGAAAGGTGGGAATTTAGACTCTTATTGACCCTTATTTATTATTCTATCCCTCCCGGGTAGGTTTGGTGATTAGGAAAGGAAGATTGGATCTGTCCAAGGAAGATAAATCAATGATCAATGAAAGGTAGGAAAGGAATATCCGTATATAAGAAGTTGGGCTCTATCCTTCCCACCCACCTCATTAATATCTGGAGGGAATACTCTTGACAGCCAATACAACCCTTAGCCCACCCCGGGTTCTTCTTATTCCCTCCCGAAGCCGGAAAGGAAGATCAACTTAATATTCTTATTACCTCCCATGAATGAAGGCTGTTTAGCATTGATAAGGGCCCTCCCAGGTTGAAGAAGGAATTATACGCCCCTTCAGTAAGGTGGGCAGAGGTGTAAGATGGGCTTGAGGAAGGAAAGATTCAAGTCATTCCCTTTAATTGATTTATCAATTAAACAAACCCCATTCTTCCTATCCCCCTTAGGAAGGAAGCTTCAGAAAAGGATGGGAAGGCAAGCTAAAAGGTGGGAAATGTTAATCCGTATATAAGCAAGGGTTCAATGGAGAGGTTAATTGAAGAAGGATGGTAGAATGAATGAAGGAAGGCTGGCCAGAGGTTCTTTAAAGACTCGTGGAAAGGAAGTCTGTAGGATTAGTTATGCGGGGAGTCCTACCCATACCTAGTTGGATAGGAATAAAGATAGATAGGGATAGGGCAGTATAAAGCTAAGGGAGGGATTTAAAGGAAGGTATTGAACTACGACCCTGTTTCAATCTAACCCATACCTATTAGTTGAGGCGGTCCAATTATCCGCCTTACCTACATAAAGATGTTCATTTTTATTCCGTATATAAGATCTCCCGTAATTTATTTATCAAGACGGGGCATTGCCTTTTATTCCCACCCAACCCAAGAAGCTTGATTCAAACTTGTTTTAACGTATAAACGTATATAAGAGTGCTTCTTCCATCTGTTCGTAGCAATCCCCGAGCCTTTAATTGATTTCTCAATTCAACATTGATAAGGCAAGCAGCAAGCAGTACAGGATAATGTTTTTTTTTTCAAGGAGAATGCACATGACTTGACTACTACATAATCCTTCCGGAAGTAAATTTCGATCACACTCATTCACGCGGAATTTGACTCGCTCTGCCGGTCTTCGTTTGATTGCTCAAGTCTCGTTGTTTCTAAGGAAGAGCATGAATCCGGGGACTACCATTATCACACTGGTATTCGTAGTCATAACGCAAGTAAGCATACGTTCAAAAGATACGTGCCCAATTCCCTGAGCCGGATTCAAATGCAACGTTAGTTTTCGGGGGTCCATATGGTTGTGTCTCACAGAGACAAAACCCCCTATGGGGCGAGTCACGACTCGAGAGACTTGAACATACTAGGGAGCTTATAAAGAAATAATGTGGACTTGGGTGGGCGAAAGAAATAGCGAATTGATTTATCAGTGAAAACGGATCTCGTTGCGGGGAAAAAGCTGGGAAGAAGTGCCGACGACGAGTTAGCAGCGAAATGTGTAACTAACTACAACTCAGTACGCTGTTCGAGGACCTGCGCTGCGCAGAAGTGATGGCGCCAGTCCGCGATTAAAGGAATATGTGTCGGCATTAGGTGTGCCCCCGGGAGTACAAATAAATAACTACGTCTTAATGGATTGGCTGGCAAAGAACCTGTCAGCTTAATATTCCCAAAAAACTTCTTATCCCCACCCTTCTTACCCTGGGTGGGTGGGTCTCTACGGTATACAATAGCGAGACAATGTTGAATTGAGAAATCAATGCAACCTATCCCACCCTCCCCTAGTACTGAAGCTTCAGGATCAACTGAATCTGGTCTTGAAGATGCTACCTCCGCCTATGGTGGTGAATCAATGGCTGGTGGAGGCGGCCCTTGCAGGGAGAGAGCGTAACACCTACCTTTGCAGGCCCAAAAGCTCTGAAAGTGTAGCTAAGTGTTCCTTCCTTGGTTTATGTTGATAGCAAGGTGTTGATTGATCGATTGCTTAGCTGTGTTACCCTTTTTCCTATCTTAAGTAGGAATGGAGGCAAAGATGGCAACAGGGGGGGGGGGGAAACTTCTTTATCTCGATCCGCTTACTTTGCAGCGGAATCATTCACTGGGAGGGGTAAACTAGGGAAAAAGATCTGCACTTGAACTGCACTTGCCTCTGTTTTCTTTGCCACTAAGGGTGGCTCGATCAAATACCTTTGTTGCGGGTGGAACTGCAGCTCTCTATGCTCCCAAAAGATGCTTCTTTCTTTCATCAGCCCCTTACCCGTACATACCTGAATAAAGTTAATGCAAATAGGTTCTCCTTGCATAGGAGATGGTTTCTGATCTTATATGTTATAGATAATAGGTCTAGCTTCCACCTAGCTATTTCAAAGGAGATTGATCTTTTGTCGAGGGCCCCAATGTTCCGGAATTGACCGGTTTCTATTATGTATTAGGAGCCGGCGAAGCATCTATTATTGGTGTAATAGTGGGGAATGAAGGAACAAAGCTTAACGAAGTCTTTCCGGCTGGAACAGGCGGGGCTCTCATAAAATATCTAGCTTTGGATCTTGATCTGAGCTAAGTGGTGGCTCTCGAAAAGGCTCTGTCCTCGATGCTCGGTCAACTACTCGATCTGTATCCACCGGTGAAACAACAACTGGTACCGTCTCCTCTCCTGCTCCTGCCTATGCCCTCGCTACGGGGCTGTATTTGAAACGGGTTATGGGTCAGATCAACCTATTCTTCTGTGTCCCTTGCCTCCGCCTTTGCTACTTTCTAGAAAACTGGTCTAAGTGTTTTCTCTCCGCCGAGCGCATTTGTCTTATTATACGATGCAATGCGCTTCGATCGTGAAATTGAGCACTCCTTCTCGATTCGGGAAATACGCACGGCTATTATATACGATGCAAACTTGTTGAGAAGTTGAGTTTCGATCCCAAGAGTCTAAATACCTCGGTCCAAAATCCGTAAATCGTCCATCCCGATTGTTCACGATTGACCGCGGTATTCCCCAATACTTCCATTTTTGAAAAAAGAACTTCCTCCGTTTCTCGGTGCTGGGATGAAGATACCGTACTTCGAAAAACGATATACCACCACCAGGATAGATCCCATTTCTCCCACTCTTGGCAATGCCGAAAGAAAATCCATGGAGACGCTCTCCCAGGGCCTGTCAGGTATCGGCAGTGGCTCCAGCAGCCCTGCCGGCTTTGCACGCTCCGTCTTAGTCTGCCAGCTCCGGATGGATCCACAGCTATTGATGCCGCTAGGTCTCTATCCCGATCCGGAAGGACGGAAGTAAAATCACTGGTGTTGCATCTGGCCCTGCTACCGATGGATCAACATATGCTGCCTATAATGCCAAACGCGCTGCTGGTGGATATGCCACTGATGTCGCTGGCTCTTCACCGGGTACTGGATATGCTAAAGGTACTTCTTCTGGTCCTGCTCCAACCACCTTTGCTTCTGTCCCAACCGCTTCTTTTGCTTCATCAACTTAAGCTACTGATGCTGGCGATCACGAAGGTACAGATCTGGACCTGGAGCTACTCGTGTTGATGATGGTTAGGATGCGAGGAAAGAAGGTGCTGCTTATATAGCTACGGCTCTGGTACTTATCTATATTTGACCTATGCTACCCTTGCTTCTGCGCTGCCTATAGTAGTATGAAGCTACCATACATAGCCTTTGTTTGCTATGTCCACCGACGCTTTCTTTGCTTATCCTGCTTCATCCTCCGGATCTATATCTCTATTACGAGCAGCAGGAATCCCAGCTGCCCTAACGTAAAGTGCTGACTGAGCTGCTCAAGCTGGAACTGGCTACCCGAGCCGAGCTGCAACACCAGAGCTGTTCCATGTTGCCGGTGGCATCTCTAGTTAAGGCACGGCAACATGAACCGAAAAAGAAGGCCAGGCGATGTTAGTCTTTAATCCAATTTAGCCTTCTTGCCCACAAAGGGGGTTAAACACAGTTATGAAGAAGGTATGGTCAGAGGTTTTCTCATTGATAGGCTCCGACCTGATGATTGGGACGATAACAAAGTAGAATCCTTGTTCCGTCATTGGATGGGGTCTTATCGATGTGAGGACTACTTGTGGTTGGGTGAACACTGGTTATTAAAAAGAGAGTAGGCTTGCTTCTGGCTTTAGAATAGAACCTATCTTTGAAACCCGAATGAACCATTCACCAAGCGCCATAGTGAGAATGAGAACCGCTATGTATCCATGGTGACTCAAATCAAAGTGCGATATCATGAGAAAAGGTCTTTGGCTGAATGGTGGAAGGTGTTGGTTTTCTATAACTCGACAAAAAGCAAGATAGATATAGCGAAAAGAAAGAAAGGAATAGGCGGGGTTTCGCCCTATTTTCCGAGGGCTCCGAGAGTAGCAGATCTTAAGCGAGGCAATTCCTTTCTGTAATCTGTATTAGAGGTTTCCCTATTTAGAGTATCTTCCTCTCTTCTCCTCCTTTGGTTGGTCAATTCAATTTCTTCCTTTTCCCTTCCCGTGGAAAGACAACTCGTAGATCGCTTGAGAAGTTAGCTCAAAACCGTAGATTATATCTTTCTTGAGGTTATGGTATTCCTTCTATTGCTGGCTGCCTATTTTGCCTATTATTAGTGGCATGCACGATCTCTGTAGGTGGCATTTCTCCCTTCTTCCGTGGGCCTTGTCGTTGGCGGCTTTTTTTCCTATATGGGATGGGGCTTTCCTCTGCCTTTCAGAGGGCTATCTTTTTCCATTTTGTTTTCTATTGTTGGTCGGTTTCGGGGGCATATTTCTTTCTTCATTTGGCCGATGATACGGGTCAGTGAATAGCATCCAAAAGCAAAAGGGCTAGTTAGCCAAAAAAGAAGTGAAGCGCTCTTCAGTCCGTACCATCACAGCTTTCTCTTCGAGATCTGACCTTGATCATATGTCAAGGCTAGCTTGTTCCGAGTGCAACAGATAGAATAGGTGAATCCACCGGCCGAGATCTTGGTTTTGATGAGCAGACTGACCGAGAAGACGGATACATTCATTTTTTGAATCAACTGACTGAGACTTCCTTGGAAACTGGGCATCCCATTTGTAGAAAGGAATCAGACTAGAAGAGGTCTGCTTCCCCGAAAGAGGCTGCTTTTGGATCGACAAGAGAGGCTACTGGCCCAAACAAAGATTCATCTCTGCCTCTAGTTGAGGCTGTTCAAGCGCTAGTACGATTCGACGGGTCGTCACAGGCTTAGGTTCTGACAGGCTTGTCTCGAGAAGGTGGGGGTATGGAATAGAGGATGGAGGTTCTAGCAGGCTTGCGATACCAAATCGAGATCGGGACTTTACAGCAGCAGCGAAGACCCCATAGTTGTAAGGGAGGGATGCCGCTATGTCAACTCGAAATCATGCATTAGTATCGACTGTCCGGGTTCAAGGCTTCCCAAGAAAGAAATAATCATCGGACAGGTCGGTCGGGTAACTTTCATTCAATCGGTAAGTGAAAGAGGAAGCAAAAAAAGTCGAACCATGGGATTCTCAAGCGTCAAAGACTCTCCGGTAAAGCAGTAGTAGTTTCACCACCAGCATTAGTGGTTCCAGTAGCAGTAGCAGAAAGATGGTTCAGGCGGTAAGCTCCGGGCTCTCCTAGTAAGGACTCCCTTTCCCTTGGTAAGGGCCGATCACAGTAAGGTTTATAGAGGGCTCTTTTAAGGTGAAAAAAAAAAGCTCGTTCAAGCAGTGACGGTGAGGTTTCAGGTCGAGCAGCACTAGTTCTGGCCGAGTAGCAGTCAGTAGGCGTAGAAGCAGTAGCAGTGGAAGGAATAGTTCTTTGCCTCTCAGTCTTTGGCCTTCGTCTCTTTTGCCCTTTTCTGTGACCAGTTTTGTATGTTAGCGCGGGGGCTATGCCTTTAGATCCCCTATTTGAGAAGAAGACATTCAAGAGCCGCCGTGTAAGCTGAAAAGGTAGTTATGTGCGTCCCTTGATTGACTACTTGCCTGAAAGCTAGACCCCATGGGGGAAAAGCCCACTCCGTAAGACAAACTAAAGGAGGCTGACTTGACCAGGAAGCCAGTCCAGTATTAGTAAAAGCAACCTATCGCGCTGGGTCACCACTCCTTTCAGAGTAGCCCACAAGGAAGGGAGATCAACCAACCAAGCAGGTACAAAGCCAACCTGAATACTCAACTCACTATCACAGGCCAACCCTCAAAGAACGGGCAAAAACAACGCGTTTCAAGAGGCCTTTCTTGTCCGCAACGAGGCCATAAGTCAGAACGGAACTAGCCTAGGGATAAGAAAGCAAGGCGGGTCCAATTGTCCAACGTAAGGCCTAAGGCGAGTGAGAACTACAGCCCATCACTTAGACCTGAGCTATATGAAGGTTGCCTAATCTATGATGACCGATCGTTGGGCGAGGTCTTCAAACAAAAGTTCTATCGGCAAGTCGGTTGGTGGGAGAGCCGACCCACGAAGGACCACCAACCGAGGACGAAAGTTGGGAGCCAGAAAACGTCAAGATTAGATCTCAGCGTATCCGTGTACTTTTTGTTCTTCTTTGTTCAAGCCCATTTCAGTAGCAAGTCTTGCCCGAGCTAATAAGGCTTTCGTTGGCCTAAGATAAGACCCAACCAAACAAAGGGATTGGGATGGAAAAAGACTGGCGCCTACATTGGCCCACAACCCAGACGAGGCACAAGAGAGAAGGACGAGAGCTAAACCAAAAAGGGCTTTAGGTGGATGGAACTATGAGGCAGGACTCCGGATTACAGAGAGCGGACGAGAACATCCAACGCATCCGTGACTAAACACAAGAAGACCCATAAGGTCAAAGTTCCAGCCAAAGGACAGCGACGAAGAGTGCGGCAAGCCGATTGCAGAAAGCCCGCCTCTAAACAAACCCACTAACCGACCGCCTGCCAGGTGGTGAAGAATGAACGCTGGGTAGTAAATGAAGGGAAGGGACGAGTGTCTTTTCAGCAGTTGAGGTAGATGTTAGTCCAGTGCGTGGAGCTGCTGCTTGGATGACTTCAACAAGGGGGTGCTCCCCATTCTCCCATTCCTATGACACAGGGCTAAGTCCGATAGTTGTTACCATAGTTCAAATCGGAGATAAAGCGGGTTCTTTTATCGCCTTAACCTGCTCTAAAATCTCAAAGCTTAGATGACCGACCATTAGGCAAGCAAGGTCTACTATACAGTTCTATCGGCACGCCTGAAGATATGTAAGCCTGCCCAATCCGGCGGAGGAAGAAGCGAAAGACGGCGAGAGACTGCAGGGGCAGAGTGAGGATGACTAGCTCCACAGATAGGATGATGAGTCGGAGGTTCCAGGTTAAAATCAAGCCCTTGGGGACACTGACTCGGCACAAAGGGGAGAGCCCTTCGATTCGCTTTCCCTTTCCTATCTCTAATCTAATGGTTGAGAATCCGCTTGTTCGCTACCCTTTTTCTCTTAGCCTTTGCCTATCTTTGCCCCATTTGTTGGGGGTTAGTACACAGTTGGACTCGAACCAGCTTGATAGCCTGCGTTTTCGGGCACTTCACAAGGCGTTTTGTGTTCCACACGGTCAAGGGTCAGTTAGATATGCCATCCATCGCTTATGCTGTGCGGAACCAATTCATTCTCGTATTGGGTTTACCGTTCCACCGACGCATAAGAGCCGGAAGCTCATTCCCTACCCTTATTTGAGGACTTATCTTCCGAATCACCTTGATAGCGGGGTGGGAGTCATTAGATTGACGCTGATTGACCTCTCACTACGCGCAAGCAAGCTTCGACAGAAAGATTGACTTCTCGCTCTGCCGGGTCTTTCTCTTTCTCCAAAGGCTTTTATTCCGGTTTGGCGTCGGTTGAGATGCGTTCATTTCATTCCTCCGGGCTAAAAAGGACCTCATTTCCTCCGGAGCGTAGTAGACTGAAACTTTCGGGAACTGGACAGAATCAGTTACTAGCGAATAGTTTTAAATAAGTTCAGTCACGAAATCATTACTTGTCATTTGTGACTACTTTTAGCTTCAGGTAGCCACCTCAACGCAGATGGTGATTGCGCTTTCTAAATTGAAGAAAAGGATATGCAGTTAGTTGCCTCCGGCTGTGGGCTTTATGTGGAACCGCCCGACCAGCCATTGTCTTCTGGAAATGGTGGTTATCTATAGTTAGGGGAATGCCTCTCTCTAAACTATCTCCCCCATAATCATTCTCGGATGGGAGAAAGGAGGAAAAGTATGTATCGCCTGGCCATCTATTCCATCCTGTAGATTCCCGAAGTTGGGCTGGCCAATGCCTACCTATTTCTTTCTCACTGCTCCAGTGCTCCTTCCTAACCGGCTTTATCTGTAGGGGCGCACCCGGACATACGAATCGTTCTATCTATGGACGAATGGATAAAGCCGAGACCCCTCCCTTTCAACCCACCCGCCAACCAACACGGCTGGGAACATGTCCATTCAAAACGATGATGGATTGATAGATAGGTCAGAGACAAGGAAAATGCTTTTCGGTGTTTTAACCCAACTCAATTCCTTTTATTCGTTCACACGGAAAGAAGGCCAAGCATTGGTTGGAAGAAGAGGGCGGTTGCATTCATTTCTGAATGAAAGGGGTCAAGCTCTCTTCATTCAACATGTGCGTTTCCTGTAAACAAAGAAAATGAGAGGGAGGTCGAGGAAGATAGCACTCAACATCCCGAGCGGGAAACCATCATTCAATTGCCTGCCAACTCTCAAAAACGTTTAAGAATAATTAATATATTAATATATCTAATATATTCAATTGAAAGACATCAACAAGGGGAGGGACCAGATCTACCCGGCGTTGGTAATCTTTCCCTTAAATAAAGTCGACCGGATCTACCGAACGAATCAGGCCGAGGCACGCACCGGCATAAAGTGACGGTTGGAGAGAGCAAGAGAAAGTCTGCCTGAGGGAACTTCCTCGAGCGATAGAAAGCCACCCTTTCCGGAAGACATTTAGGGGAAGATCGCCAACTTGGAATCAGAAGAATAAGCATGTCCTTCACTTCCAAGTTAATTCTTTGTCCATTTCTGAAGGGATACAGCTTACCCATTTCTTGACTCGGCTTGCTTGTCGGGAAAGATTCCTTTCAAAGCCGCAAGCCTATCGTTTGTAGTACCTGTATCATTAATCTATGTTTGAGAAATGAATAGAGAAAGACGGCTCGCTCTTTTGCGGAGGAGATCTTTATGGAGTCTCGCAGAAGAAGAGCCTTACCTTATATATATAAAGGGCGCTAGCGCGCTAGCCTTTTGAAGCAGCACCTCGAAAAGTCATCTATAAATGTAAAAAAAAAACTTGTATCCACTAGAAGAGGGTATCGGTGCTGGCCCCCAAACATCAGAATGAACCAGATAAAATGGAACTGAATTCACTTCATTTTTATTGCGAAAAGGAAGAGCCGAGTGTTTTGCCAACTTAGAGCTCATACAATTCGAAGCATAAAAACTTCCTATAGAAGGTTTTATGACAAAACTCCAGACTCAGACAAACTCTGCAGCTGACTAAAGTGAGGATGGCCCAGCCTGTTATGCCATGCAGCCCACTTCTTATTCGCTTCTTTTATTTCTTAAGATGTTGGAAGAATGGCAAGAGACACATGAGAAGGCGAAGCACAAAAGTCGAGAAAGAACAATCGACCAACCTTTCTACCTCTGCCAATCACCTTCCCTGTCACTAGGTCATACACAAAACAACCAGAAGAATGAAACAGAACAAGACAACCTTGGTCCACTAACTGACCAAGGATATTAGATGTTGAGCAGGTTTAGGACAAGGAAAACATTCTTCAAGGTGAGAGAACGAGAAGGACTGCTTCGAATGATGACAGACCCGGTGCGAGTGACAGGGAGAGGAGTGTTGTCTGCAGTGTATAGGATGAGGTTACCTTGCGATTCAGATGAGGAGCTAAGGGAAGGAAGCTGTACCCGTCATGTGATTGCTGGCCCAGTGTAAAATAACCAAGGATTACCGTTGAATTCAGATGCAGATGGAACCGAGAGGGCAGTGACTTGTTTGGAAATGGCATTGGCAATGTCTGTAACATTTTGCTGAGAAGGCTGAGGCTGCTTCCCGCCCGAAATTTGGGATGGGCGAGAGGTAGGACAACTGAACATTTGAAATAGTGGTGGTTTGCTCTCCAGATAGAAGCTGGGGGGTAGAAGCTTTAATCTTCTCGTGTAGCCCTAGGTGGCTGGTTGGTTAATCCCGAAGAGTAGTCAAGGGAGGGCGATGGCAAATCCAATCCAATCTTTAGGGGCTGGTCCAATCGGATTGAAGCGACCGGTGCATTTCGATGGAAATTCAACCATATATGTGCTGCCCGATCTCAAGAGAATCTAAACTCCTTGTTTCGCGTGTAAGGAGATAAAAGATGAATGGGGTGGAAGGTTGCCAAACAAATAGGATCGAATCCTACCCCGCCCTCAGTCAATGGGAACCTATCTGCCGACCGACATTTCAAGTTATTGGGATAGAAGCGGTTCACGGAAGGCACGGATAGAAGGGCTTTCGACAGAAGGACGAATCATGCGGGTGGTCCCGCGAAGAAGTCTTTGCGAACGTCCCGGTGGAAGGATGTAGCGATAGGCCGGCGGCCCATTGGTTAAGTTGGGGCAGTTCACTCCATTAGTATATAGACTCCTTTCTGGCTGTTCGGGTGGAGGGATAGAAGGAGCATCTGAAAGCTTTGATCCACCGGGTAGGAAACCCACCTAAGGGTAGCCGATGGAAGCTTTTTTTTAAGGAAAAAATAGCTATATAGTAATAGAAACGTTCGGGTGGAAGGCCAGGTGGAAGGCTTACCGCCACAACTGATATTGACAACTTTTTCCGGGGCTGCTTTAATAAGGCCGAAATCGCCTTTAAGTGATAGGGGGGGCGGGTGGAGGAACAATCTTTCAACTGAAGACAGGCAACTGGGACGGGAGGATTATTCAATACTGAAATTGGCGAGAGGTAGCTATCTCCATTGCCCGACACTGGTTGTAAGCTTCCCAACACTGATGGATCTTATTTCCCCGACTATTGAAGGCATCCCTCAAGGCGATGGGTGGGGTAGAAAGAATCAATCGATCGGTCGGGTGGAGCGAGAGGTAGGAGTCATCTGCTTTAAATAGCAGTTCGGAAAGAAGAATCTCTTCTCTCGGCTCTGGGCATAAATAGGCGGCTTTTGGCAACTAACTACTAATGGCTTTCCGAACGAAATGTAGGAATACTCAATTTAATTAGAGGTGGTTGCCTTTCAACGGACAGAGGTCAATCAAATGCCGGCTGCTTTCCGCAATCGGAGGAACTAACATGTTTATAGGCGGCCAGAGATCGGCTACTTGAATCCCTGCCCCTTATTTGTTTGCTAACAACAGATGGAAAATGAACACGAGAGTTTTCGTTTTTTCTTCCTACGGGAAGAGTACGCGCGCTACAACTAGCAGCCTGCCGAAAAACGCCTTACTCTATAGGGGCGCGCGTTTATATACTATGCGTAGAAAACGCCTTACTCTATAGGGGCGCAGGAGTTTTCCCTTTACTAATATTTTGGTTCAGATCCCAGTAGAGGGAGGAAAGAGGTGGCTATCGATCGAATGCAATGGAAGCGGAACAAGGGAAACTCCATATCTTTCTATCTCTCCATCCGTTCCTTCCGAAAGGGAGGAAATTTCTTCATTGGTGAAGGGATTGCATCAAAAGCTACATCTTAGGGGGCATCCTACCTATTTTTTCCATCTTTCGGGCAGAAAGGAAAGAGAAACCATCCATTCCAACCTCTGTTGAAAAGCCTTTTATCCGGAGGTGTAGACATCTCTGATCTTCCTGGTGAATCTATTTGTTCAAGTCCTGGAGCCGCCCCATGTTGTAAGGTAAGGGGGGAGGCCTAGTCATTAAAGGAAGAAATTCAATCCATAGCAAGCCCATTCGATCGGCTGAAGTGATCGCATCTCCTTGTATCTTTTGAAAGCTATCCAGCGGGGGCAAAGGCAGCAGACAAACAACCATCCATAGAAATGATTGGATCCCCCATCTACCTCTCTATTCTCTTCTACGGAACCTCCAACCAGTATTTAGGAATGCTTAGCCGAAAGAGTGATATCTCCAGGTGTGGCATCTAGTAAGAAAGCAGAACCTGAGGAAGTCGTTGAAGGCTTGGACCACAGGCCTAGCTAAAACTTCCTATTCTATTTCCCAAGTCTTCTCTCCTAGCTATCTGGATTCCTATCCGTTACTATCAATGGCATCTAAAGCTCCTATTGAAAAAAGGCATGGCAAACAACCTAATAGGGGGGCTTCGGAAAGAGAAGAAGCAGGGCAGGAAGCATCGAATGCAAACAAACCGGGTGAACTGACTGATCTGATCTTTCGTATCCGGATTCCTCAACTAATCCAACTAATGCTGATCTATCTCTTGAATGGAAGCTAACAGCCAAGCATGGCTAAACATCCTAGCTGCAACCAGCAACCATCATTCGGAGGGCGGGCTTTTTAGAGGAATTCGATCTGTTGTCTTAGAAAGGTAGATAGGGACCTTTTAGTATGACCTTTTGTTCAGTGCCCGGGAGGGCCAAACCGACCGATAATTCGTATATGAGGGAGTGAGTTAGCCACCCCTACCTAACAACATAAGAGGCAGAAATGGAGGCAGAGGTGTGAAGAGAAGGCGTGCTGCCCCAGCTTCCTATCGTGATGATTTGATATAGGACAAAAAAAGGACAGGTGCCATTGCTGAAAATCTTGTATTTGGAAACGGAAGGTGCTTACTCATCAAGGGGCGAAGGGAGGGCTAATCAATCAAATGTACCGCTCTGATCCGGAAGCAGGGAACTTTGCTGCTATTTCCAATTCTGATTGAAATCTTGGCTCGAATCCTAACGTAGATAAGATGAGCACCGACCGATGAAGGGGAATCCGCCGAGTAAGTCAACTAACCAGACCTTAAGCACTCTTTTCATCGAGCTCACAAGCCGAGTCAAGAAGCTAGCACTAGTGTCTGAGGGAGCGGAAGGGATATCGGAGTTCTAGTTTCAAAGCAAGATGAAAGAGCTCCCAAGCCGAGTCAGTATTAGCTTGTTAACAGGCATAAGTAACAAATAGATATGACAGGCCTACGCCTTCAAAGACCGGGAAAAGGAACTGGTTTGAAAGCTTCACTCATGAGTCTACGAATGAGCTATCTTACTAAAGGAATGAAACTCTCCTAAACAGCTTCCAACCTTTGCAGAAGCAGGAAATCGAATTTAAATGAACTGGATTAGAAAGTGGCAGTCGCAAATAACGCATTTTTCGACACTTTGGCCATGAGAGACATTTCAGAAGACTTCTCACTAAGGAGAAACTGAAGAAGAGGAAGAAGTGGAACGAGGTATTGCATTGTAGTCTATCTCCTTTATGCATATAATGGATGGACTATTCTTTTGACATAATTCACTTGATGACTGCAGGACCTACCGTACGAGAGGTAGTGGAGGAATCCTCGTCATCATCATCATCATCGTCATCGTCGTCAGATGACGAAAGGACTGAGAGTGACAATGACTCTTCCGGTCCTGCTTCTCCGAGCGATCCGTATTATCCGAGCGATTCGGATTCTCAAGTGAGGAAGAGTAAGTGGTTTATAGAACTCTTTGTTTGTTGTAAGTTCTGATTTCATCTATAGTGCTTACTCTATTTATTTGAAGAGGGCAAAGCGGTCGTAGAGAAGTCATCGGAAGGAGGGAAGGCAAGGAAAGACAGATTCATTAGTGAAACAGGACAGACAGGACTGACTGACCAACCAACAAAGGGAGGGAAAGACGGAAGGACAGACTGACTTACCGTACTTACATTCATAGCGCATTCATTTACTAAAGAGTGGTGCTCGTTGTACATCTTTCGTATCCAACGCACAATGTGCTTGTATTCCTAAGTTTGTTTCAGTGTGCTCAATGAATGGCTTTCATTCGTTGACTTTCTGATTACATCTGTTTGTGAACAGATCACCTGGTCCCCCTTTGAGGAAGGCCTGTTCGCGGAGGGAGCCGGCCGTCGCGGCTTCGGACCCTTATTTCCTTGCTCGGGTCGAGCTGATCTACCTCGATCATGTCGAATGGTACTTGGGAGAGAGGGTCCTGCGAGAGTTCGGCATGGACCAGCCAGTACCTGACCCGCCCCCTCGACCGTTTTCTCCGTCCTCGGTCTCACGTATTCCACGACACAGATGGCATTATCCCCCACCTAACGACTAGAGTAGCAATGAACTTTCTGGCTTATGGTCGACTTCCGAAAGAGGGTATACCTTTCCTAGCGCTGATTAATGATGATCACCTCCTCTATAGGGATGGGAAGGAAAGGATTATGGTTGACTCGCTCTCTCGGAAGGGAAGGCTATCGCTTCGGTATCCAACTGGATTATAAGCTGAACCACCCACTCGAGGTAAGCTAAAAACCGTGATATGCCCCACCACCTCCTGCTGCTAGAAAGCGAAGGAAGGAAAGGCGAGCGGCTCATTTCCAACAGGAAAGGAAGGATTCATTCTCGTATCCGAATTTCAAGGATGGGTTGGCATAAGACCTGCTTTCACCGCAGGCCAGGCATACCAGGCATACTAATTCGTTCGCGTAGGCAGACTATCCAACCATTCATTCTTCTTTTCCCGGCGATTGTAGGGATGGAAGGACCACCCGATTCTGCATAAGGCTATTCTCGGCTAGGAGAAAGAATCATTTCATCAGGCCCACTCGACTATCCATAACTTTTTTGATTGGCTAGGCTGGTGGGGATTGGTTCACGCGGGTTATGCTTTTACTGCACTGCTACTGGATTGCTCTCAATCGGCTATCAACTACTTGCTTAGGCGGGATCCATTGGAATTGTAACTGCGAATGGAAGTGGGTCTGCTAGCTGTGATGCTGCTGAAGGATCCGGGACTAGATACAGGTCTCGATCTCACTCTATAAAGTCAAGGCGAGGAGACTATCAAACCGCTTCTCGACCATAGCCATAGAAGCAATGGTTGGATCAAATAGTTTATATAGAGGTGGGGATTCCTTTTCGATCGAGATAAAGATATAAGACCGCCGAACCAACCGAGGAGCCATCTTAAACTCGTGATCGAATAGCTGTCCAATTGATATCTCCTTCTTTTCGGGATGGGCGTGGGACTATCCCACGGATAGAATTCCTACGGCTTGACAACATTTATATATATATTGGGGCGGATGGAAATGGAAGTCTTTACTAACTGACTAGGGCAGAGAACCCCAGGTAGGATGGTTCGGCTTGATTAGAAGATGGTGGACATCCGTTCGAGGGGGTTCATTCATTAGTGTCATAGCTTATCGATGGGGGAAAAATGTCCATATAGCGCGTGGAATCGCCCATTTCACACATGGACGACCAATAGTTGCGTTGAAAGATCCTATTCCAGCCCGGTCCCATCGCCTATCTTTCCCCCGCCCAGCCGCCCCGCGGTCCATCCGAAACCAGAAGAAGGAGAGGAGCGATTAGAGGAAGTGAGTATTGGCCCGGCTAGATATCCATTTCGGATATCGGAAGATCTGTGTTGGTCGCATAGGCGGTGGGAGAAGCTAGATCGGGTCCAGGGCCGGGTCGAGCGGCCCTATTTATTTAGATTTATAGGCTATAAAAAACGTTTTCCGATTCAGGTTGCCGGAGAGGATTCTTAAAGGATGGGTGCTCCAGATGGCGAACACTCATTTTCAAAAATGAGCGGCAGGATTGGGATGTGGATCGGCGTAAGAAGAAGAGGTTGGTAGAGCAAGAGTAGGACATGTGCAGAGTGCATTAAGTTTTTCGGTCAGGTGATCCTTTTCGGCGTTCCCATAACGAACACGAAGGAGGGGATTCGACTTCCCTTGGATCTGGCGGTAGCAACCAATCCGTCTCCGGAATGGAAAAACCACTTTCTACCGAGGAAGAAAAAGGTAATGATTAAGAATCGCTTAGATTTTATTATTATAGACAAATTTTTTTTTTTTTTATAAAATGTATGTGTGTGGGTTTAGGCCAGATCTACACCTAAGTCTTCATAAGAGATCCAACTTCATTATGTCCCAAAAGTCCTTCAATGGGGAATCCATCTGGCCCAGGCGTTTTCTCTCTAGGAAGAGAAAAGACAGCCGCTTGGATTTCATCAAGAGAGAAAGCACCACAGAGGAGTTTTGGAGGGTGACACTGGAGATGGGATCCGAAGGAGCGATGGGCTCAGCCGAGAAAAGAGATTGAAAGTAATCGATCACAACTCTTTTCAAAGCGGAAGGGTTTGAATGGGTTACACCACTAGAATCAACAAGCTCAATAATCCGGTTGCTGGATTTGTGGCGGGCGATGGAAGAACGCGGTGTTGCGATCCCCTGCAGTCAACCAGGTGACGCGGGATCGCTGCTTCCAGAAAACTTCCTACTGGTATAAAAGTGGAGGCCAAGCAAGGTTTCCTTGTGGAGATTATGCTTGTGTTGACCCAGGGAATTTTCGGCCTCCATAGCTTCCAATCCAGAAAGGATGTCTTTGAGGTGAGAGATTCTCGATCTAATATCCCCAAAGACATCTTATCTTAGTTCCAAGAAATGAGCTTAGACTTGAGCTTCTTAAACAAGACAAATAGAGCTTTACCGGCTTGAGACCACCCATTTTTGATGAGATCAGGAAGGTTAGGATGCTGCAGCCACATCATCTCGAATCTGAAGGGAGACAACGCTTGGAAACTGGAGCCCGCTTTGAGCATTATAGGATTGTGATCAGAGATCGATCGAACGCTCGCTCGTTGTATGGTGTCAGGAAACGAAATGTCCCAATCATTGGATATGAAGTAAGAACCGGTCTAACCTCCGCTGAATATTCGCTGCTCCTTGCCTATTGTTTATGCTTGCAGCAGTTAGGTTTGATGATGCTTGCAGCAGGAGGTTTGCACGGTAAGAATATAAAGTGTTTATGATGCAAGCAAAGGCGCTTCTGCTTTATCTTGCAAAGGAGGAATATCAATTGGCAACACCTTTAGTGCCACTAACAAGATCATCCATCAGCCACTAGCAAGCAAGATCAAATCAAGCGCAGCGCTACGTTGGTTGAGCCTACTGTGATATAGCAGCTATAGCAAAAGGCCAGCCAGCGAACCAGCATCTAGCTGTACTTGTTCTTAGTCTAGTCGTCGATCTGATACGATGAGGAACGGACTGGACTAGGAGATGATGAGAGAGGAGAATAATAATAAGGAAGAAGAGGAAGTTGAGTACCGACTGGCCAATGAGAGGGGACTAGGGCTCGTATCAGTGGGAGGAAGGAGCTGGGCTAAAAGAAGGAATCAAGCCACGTACCACTGAATTGGTGAACCACGGCGACGGCCTCCTCTTCCTCTAATGCTGGGGAAGACTCCACTGTTAATGTTTGAGGGCGTGGTGACTATCTATTACAGGTTGGTCAGGAGACAGAAGGGAAGGAATTAGACATCTCGATTATTGATCCGACGAACCACTACACCAGATTATTCACCAATTGGGTGGTGGGCGCTATGGGGATACAACAGCAGATATTTTTATCTCTGGTTGCTGCTACTACAATATATACTACTAGTAGAATAGGACAGCTTATATATGGATTACCTGGTCTCCCACTATATAATCGTTTTTATTGGCTGCTCCGTCTCTCTCATAGGCCCAGGTACGCTGGCTCTTAGTACGGCTTTACTCCTCCGATCCGGCATGATAACAAAAAGAACTCCACTTAGATTCTTTCAAGAGAAGGCACCGAGATCCCGCGTAAGCGTCGTTTGCCCGTTTCCAATAATAGTTCGTGTCCGCCGGTGTTGCTCCGTTGCCAATAGGATCATGAGCATCACCCACAATTGTATTTGATTGAGTTTAGGTAGCGTAGGTGGAGACAGTTGAACCAGAGCCTGTTGATTGAGATCGATATCGAGATTCCGCGGGGACAGAAGCAGGTATAGCAGGAGCGGGACCGGCTTAAGTTGACCCACCTTGCACCCTCAAGGAGAGACAAGAGAAAGCATATCTCACATTGGAACCACTATGAGATATGCCCGGCTCAGACAACAGGACACCGAATAAGCTGATCTCGAAAAGAGATGCAACTCATACACGCCTGCTTCTGGCTTATAGGATACTAAAGCAGAACATGATACGCCATTGCTTCAAAAATTGGATACTCGAAAGCGTGACCCTGACATCACAGCCAACGGAGATCTGTTTCCACAAAAAGAAGGCACGAGAGGAAACCTGACCAAAGCCCAAAAATGTGAGCGCCCCTGCGCGATACGGCTTTTTGGCTGAGCCGTATCTTGCTGGACTAGACTATCAGACTGACAGGTCAGGTGCACTTGCGACTGATTCTGCCTTTCAAGACCCAGGAGGAAGAGGCGCCTCTATAAACAACATGCGGGGCGAGCACGACTCCCTTTCCTGACCGTTAACTAAGTGAGTCGAAAAGGATTACAAAACGGGTTCGCTTTACCCGTCCCATTTCCTTGGACAGCGCATTATCCAGATTCAACATCTCTGCGCTGTCTACCTAACTTTACTGCCCTTTCCACCTTTGTGTCAGTGTGCCCCATCCATGATTAGAACATGACCGAAGCCAATGCACCAATCACTTCAGAGCTTGGACTGAGACCACCCAGATGCGTGTTCTTTGCTCTAGAAATCCATAGCTTATTATGGGGGTTCGATCCAAGGTTGAAATGATACGAGTTCCCGTCCACCGGGCAGCCGAGCAGGGAATACCTTTAAGCAAGCCATAGAGTGGTGCGAGCTGCGAGCGGAGTACAAAGAGCGAGCTTTTTTGTTTGTATTTGTAATAAGGTTGTGAAAAATCAACGAGCCTACGAGCGTAGTTTTAGAAGTTTTTCTTTTTCCGAATCAAGCCGAGCGAGTGAAGCGTTCTTAAAGTTTCAATAAAAGTAGGCTTTTTTTTATTTTCTATCGGCAAAAAAGCCAAACCAGAAAAGCCAAGAAAGAGCAAGTGTCGTGTGCATATCGAGTGAGCCTGACTTTGCACCAAGTCGGAGTGACGAGATACCTCTTAAGCAGCTCGTTGCGGAACGATCTGAAAGTAAGCTACTAAGCGTTCGGGCTACTAGCTAACAAGTCAAGCTTTCAAGTCCAGTTGTTGAAGTCCTAAACGATCGGCAAGCTAAGCCAATCCAATCGAGCAGTCAGTCTAGCCAAGCTAACAAGCCAAGTTATCCAAGCGTTGCGTTCAAGCCAAGCTACTTCACCAGGTGGACCATAAAACCAGGATAAAAAAGTGGAAAGTGGAGCTGCAAGTCGGAGTGACTTTCAACTTACTTACGGCTTTCGATATGCGTATGGTAGAAGAGCCTTATGCGCCGGCTTGGGAGGACCTCTCTTTTTAAGCTTGCCTCTGCTCTTTGCATCTCGTTTCATGCTTCAGTTGAGCAAGGCTCTTTGCATATGGGCAAATTATTCAGCAAGCGTTATGTTTCACGTCAGGATTAATTGGATAGTAAGTTGTTTGTTGTTTTTTTTCCTTGGGTTGGTGTTCAGTCTACCGTACTGTATCGAAAATCATCCCATTTCTCTCATTCCTAGAGGGGAATGTTTTACTTATCAGAGAGAAGGTTGTTGGCACGGGAAGGGAAAAAGGGATAGAAGGGGCAGATGACATACCGTGGGAGTCACCAGGAAGTCAACCACCGATCTCAATGCCATCGCCTGGTTAGGTCAGATCGCCACAGCTGGGACGACGACCAGTGGGATATTGTTGTGTTGTGGGGGAGGCTTTGAACACGATTTGGATGAGTGGCTTGAGAGAGGCCCATGCCTCCAACAGCACACCCCCGCCGCAACGTTTAGGACGCATCAGATCTTTGGGATGACCGACAAAGGGTGGCGGATTGAAGCGGAAAGAAGAACGTCCAACCCCAGCTTAGTCCCTCATGGGTGGATTAGATAGGATAGAGCTTGAGCGACAGATGAGGAAGGTGATTCAGTCAAGCCGGCAAGGGGAAGAGGAAATGAAGCCGGTGAAGCTACCTGATCGTATCCAAACCACTGTACCTGAACGGCTCATCTCCGGTTAGGGAGGAACATGCCGAGCAGGCCTTAAGAACCTATTGAACACCGAGACCACTATCGGGGCGTCAAGGCTCGGGTCAGCGAGCCTACGGCACTACCGTAGAGAGGTGAACCTGCACCAAGCCCAGGGCGACAGGCGGCCGAGTTTCTTACCAGGATAACCACACTTCTCAAACCCATAGAGGAGGGTAGACTAAAGGGGGAGACGTGGAGAGGAGGGAAAGCCAAGAAGTGAGGGTATTGACACTATGGAAGGAGGGAGCCGCACACAACCATCGATCTTGATGGCTTAGTTTAGTAGTCTTCGCAGGACTGACGCTGGGAAGAGACTCCAGATAGGCGGGCCTCCGATTACAAGGAGGATCGAATTCCTTACTCACCGGGGTGCGGGCCTACGACGAATCAAAGAGGGATGTTTTGGGCATCCATGAGATGAGCTTTCATCCGGTCCAGATGAGCACCTTTGGGGAGGGGGAAGGAGATGACGAATCGGTGCCACGGGAAGAAGGATGATCGGATAGTATATGATCCAACCACTGGACATCAAGCCCGGTCTGGTGCACATCGAGCCGGAGATGAAGGGACGGATAGGCTTTAGTTAACACTACCTGTTGAAAACGTGTTCTTCCAAAAAGTATTCCCATATATAGCTCTCTACTCTTGTTGTAGCAATGCGAATGACGTTTTACTTTACTTAAAAAACCTTTGCAAACTACAATTCAAAGTCGTTCAACAACAACTCAATAAGAGTTTGCCGAAAGGGAAGGACAATAGCACTCGAAGTCAACACTTGAAAAACAGAGATACGCGCTTAAATAAATAAAAATAAAAAATGCGTGTCAAAAGACAGGCATTCATGGATATGGAACAACAAAGAGGAACGTAATGAAAAAGGACAGACCAACTCCCATTCCCTCCTGATGTCGGGAATGGCGGTATGAGGAACGCTCTCTTAGCTGTCAAACACCCGGAAAGAAGCCATACAGCGGCTTAAGCGAGGCTCAGTAAAGCTATAAGAAATCGATCCTCATTATATAATGAGACCGTCAGTCTCCAGATTTCTCGTAGATGAAGTTCCGTTTTCTAATATGAATAAAAGCACTTTCG